ATCTCTATTACGAATCCTTTGTGTACTTTGGTGTTCCTAACTATCCACCTCTTTTTGCTAATCGCCCGTTAGGGTAATACATGTATGGTAATAGATAGTAAAACCCCATATAGTTGATCTTTTGCACCCGCTTCAAGCCATGATCACTAATTAACCAATCTTGGGGTAAACCGTTTCTAATGTTTATGGTTACTTTCACTTAACTCTTGTACATAGAAAATGAGACTCAATCTTTTTACTGCAAATTTATAAGCTGTTTCTTTCACTCATATAACTATCTGGTTTAGTTCATCAACCCGAATGATGAATAAAAAATGAAAATCTCTATTCAACTCATGAAAGGCCCTTCCTAGAAAGATAAAGAAGTAGGGTAAATTTTATGTCTTAACGAATCACACGTAGAGATATTGATAACACACATAGAGTTAATGGGATTTCATAACTAATTGATTGAGCAGCGGCTCGTAAACCACCTAAAAAGGAATATTTATTATTTGATCCATATCCTGACATAAGAAGTCCAATGGGGGCAATACTTGAAATTGCAATCCATAAAAAAATACCAATACTGAGATCAGCTAGAACAAGATGATAGCCAAAAGGAATTACTAAATAACTTAGTAGAATTGATATGACTGCGATGGATGGTCCGATACTGAATAAACGAATATCTCCTCGAGAGGGCAGAAGATTCTCTTTGAAAAGTAATTTTGTACCATCTGCTAGAGCTTGAAGAATTCCTAAAGGACCGGCGTATTCAGGTCCAATACGTTGTTGTATCCCTGCAGATATTTCTCTTTCTAACCAAACAATTACTAGTACAACTATTGTGATTTCTAATACAAGAGTCAAAATAGGGCCAAGCATCCATATGATCCCATCGAATTCTTTTAAGGATTCCAATCTAGAAAAAGAATTGATAGCTTGTGCTTCTGTTGTATCAATTATCATTTTAACGATCAACTTCTCCCATAATGATGTCTATGCTACCTAATATCGTCATAATATCAGCCAATTTCATTCTTTTAACTAGCTGAGGAAGAATTTGCAAATTGATAAAACCTGGTGGTCGGATTTTCCATCTCCAAGGAAAAACACTCTTATCTCCTATCAGAAAAATTCCCAATTCTCCTTTTGGGGCTTCAACTCTCACATAAAGTTCTTGCTTCGACAATTCAAAAGTCGGAGAAGGTTTTTTACTAATAAATCGATAGTTAAAATCATTCCATTTCGGATCCCTTAGTCTTTCAAAGCGTCGGATTTCTAAATTCTCATAGGGCCCCCCCGGAATTCCTTCGAGAGCCTGTTGAATAATTTTTATGGATTCTGTCATTTCAGTGATTCGTACTAAATAACGAGCTAATGAATCCCCCTCTTTTTGCCATTGGACTTCCCAATCGAATTCGTCGTAACACTCATACTGATCAACTTTACGAAGATCCCATTGTATTCCGGAAGCTCGTAGCATTGGTCCCGATAAACCCCAATTTATCGCCTCCTCTCCGCCAATAATGCCTACCCCTTCAACTCGTTTTAAAAAAGTAGGATTACGTGTAATAAGGTTTTGATATTCAGCAACCTCTCTTAAAAAATAATCGCAAAAATCCAAACATTTATCTATCCATCCATGAGGTAAATCAGCAGCTACCCCTCCGATACGAAAAAAATTATGCATCATTCGCATACCGGTGGCAGCTTCGAATAGGTCATATATCAATTCTCTTTCTCGAAAAATATAGAAGAAAGGGGTTTGTGCCCCAATATCTGCCATAAAAGGGCCAAGCCATAACAAATGCGAAGCTATACGACTTAACTCCAACATGATGACTCGGATATAGCTGGCCCTTTTAGGTACTTGAATATTGCCTAACTGCTCTGGTGCATTTACAGTTATTGCTTCTGTGAACATAGTAGCTAAATAATCCCAACGTGTTACATAAGGCAAATATTGTATAATTGTTCGGTTTTCCGCAATTTTTTCCATCCCTCTGTGTAAATAACCCAATATTGGTTCACAGTCAATAACATCTTCTCCATCTAGAGTAACAATGAGTCGAAGAACACCGTGCATTGATGGGTGGTGAGGACCCATATTGACTATCATGAGGTCTTTTCTTGTAGCTGACGTAGTCATAGGCTTTTTCCCGATTCATTTTTCCATAATTGTTGAAGGTGAAAAGAAGTTCATTAAAGTTGAAGCGAAAAATTCAAACCGACTCTCAATCAACTTTTGTTTCTCGAATATTCAACTGATCAATTAATTCTTTATAACGAATTCTATTTTTTTTTGATCAATTAATTCTTTATAACGAATTCTATTTTTTTTTGACAAATAGGCCAGCAGCCGTTGACGTTTTCCCAGAATTTTTCGCAGGCCTCTCTGAGACAAATAGTCTTTTTTGTGCAATTCAAAATGGGAAGTAAGTTTTCGTATCTTATTGGTGAAATTAACTACTTGAAATTCAGCAGACCCCCTGTTTTCTTTGTTTTCCTCTTCCAAAATAATGGAAACGAATGCATTTTTTAGCATAAAAGAATTTCCCCTTTCCCTTTTATAGAACAGATATGGATTTTATTGATCAGTAATAATAATACCAACTATTTTAATGTAGTATACACAAGAATCTTAATTTCTTTATGGATTCCTTATTTTATCAATTAACATGAATCAATCCAATTTTGAATTTGATTCGAATAAAGATACAAAATAGAGATACAAAAAGATGGTTTTTACACTCACAAAAGCGAATAATTGAAACCTAAAATTACGAAGATTTCCTTGATGCATTTGTAGATCTAATTGATACGCCGTTGACTGAGTATCGTAGCATTTATATGAAACTGGGATGTAAGACAGGGCATATGTTCCGCTGTTTTGTTTACTTTCATAGACTCTATATGAGTATCGTAGCATTTATATGAAACTGGGATGTAAGACAGGGCATATGTTCCGCTGTTTTGTTTACTTTCATAGACTCTATATGGTAGAGAATATAGAGAAAGAATGTACCATCAACCAATTTTGAATCGTGGATACATATAGATTCTTAACATGCTGAAACGACTTCCATTATTGGTATCAAACCAATAACGATTCATACAAGCTAAATCTTCTAATCGATAATTAGGCCAAAGAAAGAACTTTAATTTAATTAATTCATTTTTATCTCTATCACGATGTTTACTTTTCTTCAAAAATGGACCACAGTTTCTTATCTTAGTCTTGTTGCAAAATACAGGATTTCTATCCACAACATTTGTCTTTTTCAAATTCGTCTTTTTCAAATTGAAAGAAATTAGAATTCTCAACTCTCTACGATGTCTAGATGATAAAATATTTTCAGGAATAAGCAAATCATAATAATTTTGCTCTCTGTTTCCTGTTATTCTTTGATGGCGTGGAGTGGATTCATCAAAATTCTTCTGATGAAAATAGCTTCTTTCGTCTCGGTATCCTTGCTTAATTTGGTGCTTGCTTTTATGAACCAACGAAATGCTTATGGTTTGATACGTAATAAAATATCTATTAATTCTTCTAGGCAGACAAATGGGGTCGAGAAACATTATCCCAAATTGTAGTCTTTTAGTCATCCATCTCTTGTTGCTAACCCTTGTGTGATTTGGACCTATTCTTTTCGTTCCCAGAGAGATTATCACCGAATTGACCACTTTTTTCAGAGCTTTTCCCTCCTCCATCAGGTAGCTAAATGGCACGAACATATCGAGCGTTCTTTGCGCCATAACCTTATTGTACCAGTGCACTTGAAAAGCCAAAAACTCTTTAAGAAAACCACCAAGTGCCCATTTTGTGTTGATTCGATTCTTTGAATCAATCCCCCTCATTCTTCGATAGTTATATAGAGGGTCACTCAAATGTACATTTAAAACAAGGAGTTTGCTTGGTATAGTCCAAGGTTTAACTTTATATGCTTTATAAAGTAGCACAAATTCTGTGAAGAACCAAAATTCCCAATCCCCTTTTGGGGGGGATTTCATTGGCATTTTATCTATTTTTAGCCAATCAACAAAGATTTCTTCGGAATTGGGTGGAGTGCTTTCTATATCTTCTGGATCTTTTTGAATTCTAATATACAAAGGCTCTTTTTCAATATCATTGTTATTTTGTCTTAGAATTTTTTTTTTCCAATCAAAATATTTTCTATTTAATCTTTTTTCCATATCTATAACATTCATCCTTCTTAGATAAAGAGAAAGAACAAAGGCCTTATTATTTTTGAGACCCATATTCATATCCTCATAAACGAATTTGTCTATAGTGTAAAAAAGGTTTTTGTTTTTTTTCTTATTTACTTGTAATGGTGGTCCATAAATAGATGAGTCTTTCTTCGTTTCATAATTAAGAAATTGATATGATAAAAGACCATATCTATAGGATTTTAGAAATTTTTCTTGTTGGGAATATATTTCATAAGAATTTTGATTTGTGGAATGAAATGAAAATAATAGGCCTTTTTCATATGAACTCCATTTTTTTAAATCTTTATTTTCAGCTGTCCAACGCTGATTGACTCTATTTCGCCATTTTTGTGGTATTAATCTAGACCATTCAATCGGAGAATTGTATTGAAAATGACCTCTTAACCAGTTTTTCCATTGATCATAGCTTCGAAGTTTCTTATGCCTTAATTGGGCATTAAATATGCCTTGTATTCCAAAAGAATTCTTTATTGTAGTCTTAAGAAAAAAAGATGTTCCATGATATTGAAGAGCAGATCTTAACTTAGACAAGTTAATAACTTGGGGTTGTGATAATTTAAAAAATACATATCCTTGCGACAAGGAAGATAAGTCATAAAAGATATGTGAATTCTTCTTAGTAGGTCGTGACTTTTTGATAGTTGAAATAGAAATAAAGTTAATGTCTTTTTCAGGTGTTTCATTTTTAGATTCATTTCTTTCATTATTAGAAATGTATTTCCCAATCATTGAGTCAACAAAATGTTTTGTATTGATTCTGGCAATGTTAATGATAGGTAGAAAGATATCTATGTATTTTTTTTCAATGAAAATTTTTATAAAATAATGTAATTTAATGATTAATCGAATATTTCTTCGTATTAATATTTTCCAATTATTTTTTGGCGGTTGTGATTCTAATTCTACATTCGAATTTAGACTACTTTTTATTTCAGAAATTACTTTTATTTTATCTTTTTCAAGTCTTTGTATTTCATTTCTCATTATGCTTGTTGTATCAGTTAGATTCTTCATTTGTAGTTCTGTATGTGAATAATTTGCCCAATCTATAGATCCAATTTGAGTAAACGATTCATCTTTAGTTTTACTTGATTTAGATAATCTTTTCAATTTATCTAATGTAATTTCATTTCCCTTTGATAGTTTTTTTACTACTTTTTTTAAAACTGTTAGAACTTTCTTTGTCTTTTTTTTCGTTTTTTTTTCTAGTTTCTTTAAAACGGGTTTCAAAAAGGCAATAAAAGGAGAAGAAGAAGCATCTCTTGTTCGGGGAGAACCGAAAGCCTCGTCAGCTTCCATTCCCCAAACGGTTAAATAACAAAAGCCCAGTTCCAATTTTTTACTTTTCTTTTTTTTTTTGGTTAGATTTCTACCAGAGGCTTGTAGTTTAGATCTGCACCAAGGTTTCAAGGAGAAAGGAGATATTATTTTTATGTCAAAACCTTCTTCAAAAAAATAGGTCAAAAGTTCGTCTTCTCTTAATGGAACACCACTATGCGTACATGGAATGTGTATTTCTTTATCCCATTCCGCAAAATCCTCATCCCAGTCAGAAACTCGATCTGATAAAAAATGGACAGTATTTTTAGCTATTATGAATAAAGGGAATAGAATATATTTTCTAAGAATCGATTGCATTACTAATAAGGAAGTTCTTATTTCTGGTCCATGTGACAGGTTTTCCCAGGCTTCTTCTGTTTCTATCCGCATTCTTTCTTCCCGTTTTCTTTTCCTTTTTTCGTTCTTCGCTTTTGGATCTATTATTTTTTTTCTTTTTTTCAAATTTCTAAAAAAAAGTCGTTTTAACATAACCTCAAGCTTACTTTGGGTTTTGCCCCAAAAAAGGGGGGAAGACGGCCTTGGGAGAATCTGTTTCGCAATAGTTTTCCGCCTTTGAGCGCGTCCAGAACCCTTAATTATGTTTCGACGAAAATCCGGTTCATCCAAATACTGTTCCACCAACAGCTCGTCTGGGAGCGAGGGATCAGGAAGCAGGCTTTGCTGACTAAATAGCAGTATCTGTTTAAGGTTTCTTGAGTGTATATCGGTATCTACTTCCTCCCACGAAGAGGCTTCATAGTCCCGTAACGCGAATTCCGAATCGTTGATTAATTTTGATTTCCATTCAGGGATTGATTTATGTATTTGTATCACTCCAATTTTTTTTCTTTTTTTATTGTTTTTATCATATTTTTTTTTTGAATATGAATGTTTAGTACCAAGACGAAAAAGGGTATGCCAAAGGAAACGATGAATCCTATTTTTTTTTTTTACAAATGAGGTTGAATCGGTCAGTGGTGTACGCATCAAGGAAACCCCTCTTGCGATTCTTGCACGATATGGCCCGGTTAACAAAGGTTCATGCATTTTAGGCACGTAGTTTTTGTTTTTTAGAGTCTTTTCATTAAAAAAAGGTCCATACGATTTACGAAGGTTTTTATTTTTTTCAATCGTATCGTTATACAATCTAGTTCTTTTTTCAAGTATATCCAGAAAAAGAAATCCCTTGTCTAAAGCCTTAATCCTATTTAGAAATTTGTTTTTTTCCGTGGTCTTTTTTTTGTTCTTTGTATAAATCCAATAATTATACAGTTCTTCATTAGAGAGTTTTTTTGGTTTTTGGGGTGTGAACGCGTCTATTTTTCTTTGTATCATTTTCTCAAAAGTTGACAAACTGGGCAGAGATGCAAAAGATATTCTTAGTTTTCCATCACTTTCGCATGTAACAAAAAAATATTCTGACGTTTCACTTTTTACACCCCCTTCAACTTGATTGTTTTTTACGTATCGAAAGGGGCGAGTCCATTCTTGACAATTAAAAAGAAGCTTCACAGGAAGTTTTTCAACAAAGTCACCCCCGAAGATTTCTTGATTTTTTTCGGAAGCTCTTTCTATTTCTACATCTCTTTCTTCCTGACTTTCCCCCCCTTCTTTCGTTTTTCTTTTTAGTTGTAAGTGGAAAGGTGCTTTCGGTTTCTTAGTAAGTAGGAGTACGGGCATTCTGCCTGAAGAGAATGTACAGATAATAAATAAGAGAATACTATAGATTCGACCCGGATCATTTATCAAGTTTAACATAAGGTATGTAAAGTCTGACATAAAGGACTTAAATTGTGACGGCAGGTACTTCTTAGATCGAATCAGTACGTTCAATCTAACCAAACGACCTGGCCGTATCCAGACTAATACCAATCCAACCCATTGCATGAATAAAATGTGACCAATTAACCAACCAACAAAACTACTTGTTACAAATAACATCTTGTTGTTGCATCGAAACAT